AAAATTGGATCTATGTTCAACGGATCACACCTACCAAGAAAAAGTATTTTGTTTTGGTTCGACCCGTAGTCACATATGAAATATCCGATGGGATAAATTTAGCAACACTTTTCCCTCGTGATATCTTGCAGGAAAAGGATAATGTCCAATTTAGAGTTGTCAATTATATCCTTTATGGAAATGGCAAGTCAATTCGAGGAATTTATCACACAAGTATTCAATTAGTTCGGACTTGCTTAGTATTGAATTGGGACCAAGAACAAAATGGTTCTATAGAAGAGGTTCATGCTTCCTTTGTTGAGGTAAGGGCAAATGATCTAATTCGCGATTTCATAAGAATTGAGTTAGTCAAGTCCACTATTTCGTATACCGGAAAAAGGTATGATAGGGCAAGTTCCGGATTGATTCCCGATAATGGATTAGATTGCACCAATATCAATCCTTTTTATTCCAAGGCGAAGATTCAATCACTTAGCCAACATCAAGGAACTATTGGTATGTTGTTGAATCGAAATAAGGAATGCCAATCTTTGCTAATTTTGTCATCATCCAATTGTTCTCGAATTGGTCCATTCAATAGTTCGAAATATAACAATGTGACAAAAGAATCGGATCCCCTAATTCCAATTAGGGATTATTTAGGTCCCTTAGGCGCTATTGTACCTAAAATATCGAATTCTTATTCATCTTACCATTTAATAACTCATAATCAGATCGTGTTAAAGAAATATTTGCTACTTGACAATTTGAAACAGATTTTCCAAGTACTTCAAGTACTTAAATACTGTTTAATAGATGAAAATAGAAGGATTTATAATCCCGATCTATGCAGTAACATCATTTTGAACCCATTCCATTTGAATTGGTGCTTTCTCCATCATGATTATTGTGAAGAGACATCGATCAAAATTAGCCTTGGACAATTTATTTGTGAAAATGTATGTCTATTTAAATACGAACCACACGTAAAAAAATCTGGTCAAATTTTAATTGTTAATGTCGACTTTTTAGTTATAAGATCGGCTAAGTCTTATTTGGCTACTCCTGGAGCAACTGTTCATGGTCATTATGGGAAAATCCTTTACGAAGGAGATACATTAGTTACATTTATATATGAAAAATCGAGATCTGGTGACATAACACAAGGTCTTCCAAAAGTAGAACAAATCTTAGAAGTGCGTTCGATTGATTCAATATCGATGAACCTCGAAAGGAGAGTTGAAGGTTGGAACGAGCGTATACCAAGAATTCTTGGGATCCCCTGGGGGTTTTTGATTGGAGCTGAGCTAACCATAGCCCAAAGTCGTATCTCTTTGGTTAATAAGATCCAAAAGGTTTATCGATCCCAGGGGGTACAGATCCATAATAGACATATAGAGATTATTGTACGTCAAGTAACATCAAAAGTGTTGGTTTCAGAAGATGGAATGTCTAATGTTTTTTCGCCTGGAGAATTAATCGGATTGTTGCGAGCGGAACGAGCAGGGCGCGCTTTGGACGAATCGATCTGTTATCGGGCAATCTCATTGGGAATAACAAGAGCGTCTCTGAATACTCAAAGTTTCATATCTGAAGCAAGTTTTCAAGAAACCGCTCGAGTTTTAGCAAAAGCTGCTCTACGAGGTCGTATTGATTGGTTGAAAGGCCTGAAAGAGAACGTTGTTCTGGGGGGGATTATACCTGTTGGAACCGGATTCCAAAAATTTGTGCACCGTTCAAGGCAAGACAAAAACATTTATTTGGAAATCAAAAGAAAAAATCTATTCGAGTTGGAAATGAGAGATATTTTGTTACACCATAGAGAATTATTTTGTTCTTACGCGACAAACAATTTCCATGAGACAAATTTACATGAGACATCAGAACAATCATTTATGCGATTTAATGATTCCTAAGAGCGGATTCATTTTCACTTTAACTATCTTTTAACTATACTGGTCTGATTATTGATTTGGTAATAAATAAAATAAGTAATTAAAAAAATTTATGGTTTGTGCCGTGTATCAATGGTCAATCCCCGGTAGAAGGTTCCATCGGAACAATTATTTATTTCAAGGTACCTCGTCTCTTTGTTAATAATACGAAAAAGAAAAAACAAAAAGGAAGTGTGGGAAAAAATGACAAGAAGATATTGGAACATCAATTTGGAAGAGATGATGGAAGCAGGAGTTCATTTTGGTCATGGTACTAAGAAATGGAATCCTAGAATGGCCCCTTACATTTCTGCAAAGCGTAAAGGTATTCATATTACAAATCTCGCTAGAACTGCTCGTTTTTTATCAGAAGCCTGTGATTTAGTTTTTGATGCAGCAAGTAGGGGAAAAAACTTCTTAATCGTCGGTACCAAAAATAAAGCATCGGATTCAGTAGCATCAGCTGCAATAAGGGCTCGGTCTCATTTTATTAATCAAAAATGGCTCGGTGGTATGTTAACGAATTGGTCCACTACGGAAACGAGACTTTATAAGTTCAGGGACTTAAGAGCAGAAGAAAAGATGGGGAAACTCAACCGTCTCCCCAAAAGAGATGCAGCAATGTTGAAGAGAAAATTATCTACCTTGCAAACATATCTCGGTGGGATCAAATATATGACGGGATTGCCTGATATTGTGATCATCGTTGATCAGCAAGAAGAATATACGGCTCTTCGAGAATGTGCCATTTTGGGGATTCCAATGATTTGTTTAATCGATACAAATTGTGACCCAGATCTTGCAGATATTTCGATTCCAGCCAACGATGACGCTATAGCTTCAATTCGATTGATTCTTAACAAATTAGTATCCGCAATTTGTGAAGGTCGTTCTAGCTATATAAGAAATCGTTGATTATGATTAAGAATAATAAAATTAGTTAATGTTAATTATTGGGCAACTCCATAGATTTATTGGATCGGTTACTTTTTTTTTTGAATTTTTTAAAATAGATAAAAAAAAGAACTGGGGATATTGATATATATTATGATGTTATGTGATTTCTTGGTATCCTAAATATATGATTAATGATTCAAGTTGGTGAGTTGAGAAAGAAATGGTTGAATCAAACTAATTCCTTTTTTGAAGTTCAATTTCTATCAGAGGACAATATGAATGTTATACCATGTTACATTAAAACACTCAAGGGGTTATACGATATATCGGGTGTAGAAGTAGGCCAACATTTCTATTGGCAAATAGGAGGTTTACAAATCCATGCCCAAGTACTTATCACTTCTTGGGTCGTAATTGCTATCTTGTTAGGTTCAGCCATCATAGCTGTTCGGAATCCACAAACCATTCCGACCGACGGTCAGAATTTCTTTGAATATGTCCTTGAATTTATTCGAGACTTGAGTAAAACCCAGATTGGAGAAGAATATGGACCTTGGGTTCCCTTTATTGGAACTATGTTCCTATTTATTTTTGTTTCTAATTGGTCAGGTGCCCTTTTACCTTGGAAAATCATACAGTTACCTCATGGGGAGTTAGCTGCGCCCACGAATGATATAAATACTACTGTTGCTTTAGCTTTACCCACGTCAGTGGCATATTTTTATGCAGGTCTTACCAAAAAAGGGTTGGGTTATTTCGAGAAATACATCAAACCAACTCCAATACTTTTACCAATTAACATCCTAGAAGATTTCACAAAACCCTTATCTCTTAGTTTTCGACTTTTCGGGAATATATTGGCTGATGAATTAGTAGTTGTTGTTCTTGTTTCTTTAGTCCCTTCAGTAGTTCCTATACCTGTCATGTTTCTTGGATTATTTACAAGTGGTATTCAAGCTCTTATTTTTGCAACGTTAGCCGCGGCTTATATAGGCGAATCCATGGAGGGTCATCATTGACTAGTTTTCGAAATAGTCTTTTTTTTTAGCTTATCCCAATTCATGCATGGTTCAAGATAATCTGCTTGGTTGGAGAACATAATAGATATAAATACGTATGAATATATGACCTAGAGTCGTAGGAGAGAAGATGAACGATATTACGGAATTGTAAAAAAAAAAAAGATGGGTTGGGGAGGTCACACTAGATGTATGTAATGTCTATAAGTCCAGCCACTTTTTGTGTGGGTTTCGAGGAATGATTCTATAATCCGATTCAATATAAAATGTGGCCAGTTTACGTTATGGAAGAAAGAAATGTATATGTAATATGTATATGTAATATTAGATATTCACTAGTTATATAGTCCTATCTATATATAAATAGAAGTCCTTATGCCTTACCTATATACTAACTAACTATATATATATCTAACTATATGCTATATATATGTAATATATAGATAGCAATATATATAGCAAAATAAATAAAAAAATATATATATATATATATATATATATGTATTGATATACATATTGATATCGTTATATTGATATATTGATATCGTTGATATCGATCATATTGATATCCATTGCATATATTGATGATTGCATATATTGATTTGATTGCAGTTTACTGCATTTAGATTAGATGGATTACAAGATAAGTCAAGTCCTTTCTTCTGTTTCATTTGTGATTGTGTATTGGATGAAAAAACAGATGAACTCAAGGATATAGAAGAGTAAAGAACGAAGGATGGAATGAAAGAATGGTTGGAAAGAAAGAAATGCAATAACTAGAGCCGTATGTATATGGATTTACAAAAACTTCATCATGGGTAGAAACAAAAAATGAGATATCGAAGTAGTTCTGACGATTCAGTAATATTATCATTAGTTTTTAGTTACTCCGACCCAATAGATCTTAATGATCAAACTTAATGATAAAATTAAGTAATAATTCATTGGTTGATTGTATCATTAACCATTTCTTTTTTTTTTGTGTGAGGAACTTACCATGAATCCACTGATTTCTGCCGCTTCCGTTATTGCTGCTGGATTGGCTGTAGGACTTGCTTCTATTGGACCCGGAGTTGGTCAAGGTACTGCTGCAGGCCAAGCTGTAGAGGGTATTGCGAGACAACCAGAAGCAGAGGGTAAAATACGAGGTACTTTATTGCTTAGTCTAGCT